ATAGGTGATAGAAAAGGAAAAGTGGAAAAGCGGGAAAATGAGATGGGATTTCTGATACAATAACAATAAAGAATCCTATTTTGACTCTGCACCATTGATTCCACTATGATTATAAATCAATAATGGAAAAATTCCTTCATTTCATAGAGATAGGGGACATCATTTGCATGGATATAGTAAGTCTCGCTTGGGCTGCTTTAATGGTAGTGTTTACATTTTCTCTTTCACTTGTAGTATGGGGAAGGAGTGGGCTTTAGAACTAGGAAGATTACTAATTTAGTACTTTACTGAAAAATCTATTTGTATCAATTGTAATCGTTTTGCGAAAGCTTAAAAAAAAACTTGACTTACTTTACTTACTTTAGTTTATCTATATTTAGATATTATTTTTTAGATATATTACTAGTATTATATTTCGAATTAATCCTCTATTAAATAATTAAAATTAAATAATTAAATAGTTTTCTTTTATTATTATTTATTATCTAATATTCTTAGATTTCTCTAATTATCTAATATATGATATGTATATTATATGGTATTTATATGGTATATAGTATATGCCTGTACTATTCTTCCTACATTAATTCTTTCGATGGGCCCCCGGATCCATAAGCATAAGAAGAGATATAAAGAATCAGGAATTCAAGCAGTTGGGCTTGCAATTCTTTTGGATTGATCAAAATGTATACAAATGGGTGTAGAGAAAAAATAGAAAATTCAAGTGTTATTTCATTTTGATGTACGTCTAATATATATTATTACTTAGATATAAATATCTATTGTCAATTGATCTATATAAGAGAAAGCTTCTTTCTGTATACAATACAACTTTATGTTTTATGTACTAAGAATATGAATGAATATGAAATATTCTACAATACTCAATTGTATAGTGTGGTAGAAAGAGCTATATATAGCTCTTTCTACCACACTATCTCAGATACTTTTTATTCCACCATTTCATTTAAGACTTAACTAGAGTTTTAAACCCTTTCATTTCTTCAATCATTGATAAAAATGAATAATTCAAGTTTCATTCAAATTAATCATTTTGGCTGACTGTTTTGACGTATATGATAAGTAAAAAGGCAGTAGGAACTAAAATGAACAGCGCAGTAGCAATAAGCGCAAGAATATTGACTTCCATAATCTCTTTGTTTTCTTCTTTCACAATAATTTGGGATCTAATCCCATAGAGATGATAAAGTGGACTCCTATCAATTCAAAGGTATGAATTGCATCTTGATGATACTAACAATATTATGAATAACAATATCAAATAAATTTATCGTCGCGAATTGAATAGTCTAACATAGTATAACATAGGAAGATCTTTTATCTATACTCAATCTAAATGAAATAGAAAGAAAAATAGGATTCTTACTTACGGTTCTTTATGAACCAATTTCATGAATCTACTCATAAAAAGTTCCTATATTTCTTATTCAATAGAATTCTATTGAAATAGAAAGAATTGAAAAAAAAAATATATATATAAATAGTAAATAGAAATTAAAATATATAAATAGTAAATAGAAAGAAGATCCATTCAACCATTCTGATTAAATTTATGAGCAGCACTCAGAGCCTCTAGTGAGTCTGAATACAAAGTATCTTCAGTTCTTTGTCACAATTATTCAATGAATTTACCATCAGCCTATCCAATCTCATTTCATCGCAAACAGAGTGAGTAGACACTACCTCAATATTAAGAAAGTTCTAGTGTAAAATAATTAGGGAGTCTTTATAGTCTTTTTTAGAATCCTTTCTTTAACCTTAGTAGCCAAAAAGGAGTGTCTCTTAGGAACCTTTGGATACCAAGATTTCCGACTTCTTACTTTCATAGTTCTGATACCCAGAATGAATTCTCACTATTTCTTTTATTTGATTCAGTTCAGAATAGCCCAAATCAATCATTAATAAGATTGGTTTGCTTCAGATTTCTTGGTACCTTTTTGAGCCACACTCAGAACCCAGATTTTGAGAAAAAAGATGACAGGCTTTTCTAGGCCCTACGAGTTCTCAAAATCAAGTATCAACAGACCTAGCCCTTGCCTATGCTTTTACGGGGCAAGAATTCGTCAAGTTCGATCAACAGGATTAATAAATTTCAAGTATTTTTTTGTTGATTAGGCGACACCCAGATTCGAACTGGGGATAAAGGATTTGCAGTCCCCCGCCTTACCACTTGGCCATGCCGCCAAATTCCATCCAAAATGGATAAAGATAAAGAAATTCTATAATTATAATAAGTATATAAATTATATATTATAATAAGTATATAAATTATATATATATATATATATTCTTATACTTATATTCTATATATTTAATATATATATATATATATTTCTTTATATTTTATATTTCTATTACTTTCCTCATTTTGTTTTGATTTAAATTTTTTACTTTCTTAATCTCTTTTCTTTTTGGATCTTGAATCCCATTGTACTTATCCTTTTCCAAAAAATAATTCCTCTTTTTTATTGGATCCTTTTTCTATCCTATCCTTTTCTTCGATTGATTTTATCTCAAAACACGCGTCGCTTAAAAACTTACCTTCTCTTTTTACTTTTCTATAGATCTATCGAATCTATAGAAAAGTGAAAAGATTCCCGGCCCCGGTCACAGACTCTAAAATGCAGGGCAATTTAGAATAATTCATTCTTTACTTCATTAACTATTTACTTATTACTCTTTTACTCTTTACTCTTACTTACTTTGAATTAGCGAACAGCTCTTAATTTTGTATATCCATTTGTATTACCTTAATGGTTAATGGATGCAAAATCCAATTGATTTACGACTAATCATTATCAATTCTAATTATAAGAAAATATATGGTTATATGTAAACCCCAGAACAGAAATTTTTATACGTGAATACCGAACCCGGGTCTATTTCTTATGCATATTTCTTATGCACATATCCCTATATAGGATCATCATACTTGAAATATGAATAGAAGATAGACATTATGATAGAGTGCGACCTAACCTATGTTGCACCAAGTTCAATTATGATAAAAGATGTGATATACGAATAGCTAGATAGCTATATTGGCATGTACTTCCTAAAGATTACTCCTATGACTATATACGTAATACGTATGCAATTCCATTGTATTTTCGAAATTATACGATAAAAAAAAAAGATTTGCGAATTCCTTTTTGAACATTCAATTGCGTGTGCTAAAAAAAGGGGAAACTCTATGCTGTTCCTGATTCTTCTGTTTTTATCTCATTCATAGAGAGCAGATTGAATCCTTAATTCATTAAATTTTTATTTTTTTGTACCCTTGATCGTAATATCATAATAAAAGAATTAGGTATAAATTGGATCAATTTTGACATCCGATAAAAGACTCCATCAGCCTAAGTGACAGAATTTTTCCCAGGAATGCTTTATCAATTTCCATTTCTTTTTCTTTGTACCTGGCTCAAGATCAAATTTGAACTTGTATAAAAAATGCCCTCCATTTTTCTGTCTTGCTTCCGTTCATACGTATGATATATATGGATGGAGAGTTGACTCAAATTTTATGTGATTCAGTAAACAGAATATCCATTCCATCATTGCTATATCAATCGGTAGGGTTCGATGAATAGTGAGCCAAGCCAATAATGGGATTTTTTCAATAAATAGGAAATTTCAGATTAAGATGCTCCAGAATGGAAATGAGGGAATGTCCACAATACCTGGATTTAGTCAGATACAATTTGAGGGATTTTGTAGGTTCATTAATCAGGGCTTGACGGAAGAATTTCATAAGTTTCAAAAAATTGAAGATAGAGATCAAGAAATTGAATTTCAATTATTTGTGGAAACATATCAATTGGTAGAGCCCTTTATAAAAGAAAGAGATGCTGTGTATGAATCACTCACATATTCTTCTGAATTATATGTCCCCGCGGTCTTAATTTGGAAAACTGGTAGAAATATGCAAGAACAAACCGTTTTTATTGGAAACATCCCTATAATGAATTCTTTTGGAACCTCTATAGTAAATGGAATATACCGAATTGTGATCAACCAAATATTGCAAAGTCCCGGTATTTACTACCGTTCAGAGTTGGAACATAACGGAATTTCTGTCTATACTTGTACTATAATATCGGATTGGGGGGGAAGGTCGGAATTAGAAATTGATAGAAAAGCAAGGATATGGGCCCGTGTAAGTAGAAAACAAAAAATATCTATTCTAGTTCTATCATCAGCTATGGGTTTGAATATAAGAGAAATTCTAGATAATGTTTGTTACCCTGAAATTTTCTTGTCTTTCCCGAATGATAAAGAGAAAAAAAAGATTGGGTCAAAAGAAAATGCTATTTTGGAATTTTATCAACAATTTGCTTGTGTAGGGGGGGATACGGTATTTTCTGAGTCCTTATGCAAGGAATTACAAAAGAAATTTTTTCAACAAAGATGTGAATTAGGAAAGATTGGTCGACGAAATATGAACCGGAGACTTAATCTTGATATACCCCAAAACAATACATTCTTGTTACCACGAGATCTATTGGCTGCTGTGGATCATTTGATTGGAATGAAATTGGGAATGGGTACACTTGACGATATGAATCACTTGAGAAATAAACGTATTCGTTCTGTAGCAGATCTATTACAGGATCAATTCGGATTGGCTCTTGTTCGTTTAGAGAATACGGTTCGAGGAACTATATGTGGAGCAATCAGGCATAAATTGATACCGACTCCTCAAAATTTGGTAACTTCAACTTCATTAACAACTACTTATGAATCGTTTTTTGGCCTACACCCTTTATCTCAAGTTTTGGATCGAACTAATCCGTTGACACAAATTGTTCATGGGCGAAAATGGAGTTATTTGGGTCCTGGAGGATTGACGGGGCGAACTGCTAGTTTTCGGATACGAGATATCCACCCGAGTCACTATGGACGTATTTGTCCAATTGACACGTCCGAAGGAATCAATGTTGGACTTATTGGATCATTAGCTATTCATGTGAAGGTTGGTTATTGGGGATCTATAGAGAGTCCGTTTTATGAATTATCTGATAGATCAAAAAATGCACAGATGGTTTATTTATCACCAAATAGAGATGAATATTATATGGTAGCAGCAGGAAATTCTTTGGCCTTGAATCGGGGTATTCAAGAACAACAGGTTGTTCCAGCTCGATATCGTCAAGAATTCCTGACTATTGCATGGGAAGAGATTCATCTTAGAAGCATTTTTCCTTTCCAATATTTTTCTATTGGAGCTTCCCTCATTCCTTTTATCGAGCATAATGATGCGAATCGAGCTTTAATGAGTTCTAATATGCAGCGCCAAGCAGTTCCCCTTTCTCGGTCCGAGAAGTGCATTGTTGGAACTGGGTTGGAAGGCCAAACGGCTCTAGATTCGAGGATTTCAGCTATAGCCGAACGCAAGGGAAAAATCATTTATACTGATACTCAAAAGATCATTTTCTCAAGTAATGGGGATACTATAAGCATTCCATTAGTTATGTATCAACGTTCCAACAAAAATACTTGTATGCATCAAAAAACTCAGGTTCAGCGGGGTAAATACATTAAAAAGGGACAAATTCTAGCGGACGGTGCGGCTACAGCTGGTGGGGAACTCGCTTTAGGAAAAAATGTATTAGTAGCTTATATGCCATGGGAAGGTTACAATTTTGAAGATGCAGTACTAATTAGCGAACGTCTGGTCTATGAAGATATTTATACTTCTTTTCACATCCGTAAATATGAAATTCAGACTCATGTAACAAGCCAAGGTCCTGAAAGAATCACTAAGGATATCCCGCATTTAGAGGCTCGTTTACTCCGAAATTTAGACAGAAATGGAATTGTGATGCTGGGATCTTGGATAGAAACAGGTGATATCTTAGTAGGTAAATTAACACCTCAGACAGCGAGCGAATCGTCATATGCTCCGGAGGATAGATTATTACGAGCTATACTTGGTATTCAGGTATCCACTTCAAAAGAAACTTCTCTAAGACTACCTATAGGAGGAAGGGGTCGAGTTATTGATGTGAGATGGATCCATATAAAGGGAGTTTCCAATTCTAATCCAGAAAAGATTCGTGTATATATTTCACAGAAACGTGAAATCAAAGTAGGTGATAAAGTAGCTGGAAGGCATGGGAATAAGGGTATAATTTCTAAGATTTTGTCTAGACAAGATATGCCCTATTTGCAAGATGGAACGCCCGTTGATATGGTATTCAACCCATTAGGAGTCCCCTCACGAATGAATGTGGGACAGATATTTGAATGTTCGCTCGGGTTAGCGGGGGATCTGCTAAATAAACATTATAGAATAGGACCTTTTGATGAGAGATATGAGCAAGAGGCCTCAAGAAAACTAGTGTTTTCTGAATTATATGAAGCCAGTAAGAAAACAAAAAATCCATGGGTATTTGAACCCGAATATCCGGGAAAAAGCAGAATATTTGATGGAAGAACGGGAGATCTTTTTGAACAACCTGTTCTAATAGGAAAGTCCTATATCCTAAAATTAATTCATCAAGTTGATGATAAAATCCATGGACGTTCCAGTGGGCATTACGCACTTGTTACACAACAACCCCTTAGAGGGAGGGCCAAACAAGGGGGACAAAGAGTAGGAGAAATGGAAGTTTGGGCTCTAGAGGGATTTGGTGTTGCTCATATTTTACAAGAGATGCTTACTTATAAATCTGATCATATTAGAGCTCGTCAGGAAGTACTTGGTGCTACGATTATTGGAGCGACAGTACCTAATCCAGAGGGTGCTCCAGAATCTTTTCGATTGCTCGTTCGAGAACTACGATCTTTGTCCCTGGAACTGAATCATTTCCTTGTATCTGAAAAGAACTTTCAGATGGACAGGAAGGAAGCTTGATCTCAATGAATCATAATTTCTATTCTATGATCGACCAGTATAAACATCAACAACTTCGAATTGGACCAGTTTCCCCTCAACAAATCATGGCTTGGGCAAAAAAAATTTTACCCAATGGAGAGATAGTCGGAGAGGTGACAAAACCCTATACTTTTCATTATAAAACTAATAAACCGGAGAAAGATGGATTGTTTTGTGAAAGAATTTTCGGACCCATAAAAAGTGGGATTTGTGCTTGTGGAAATTACCGAGGGATTGGGACTGAAAAAGAAGACCCGAAATTTTGTGAAGAATGCGGAGTGGAATTTGTTGATTCTCGGATACGAAGGTACCAAATGGGATACGTCAAACTGACATGTCCAGTGACTCATGTGTGGTATTTGAAACGTCTTCCTAGTTATATTGCGAATATTTTAGATAAGCCCCTTAGGGAATTAGAGGGCCTAGTATATTGCGATGTGTGATTTGATCAAAATTTTCATTTGACAGATTTAGACTGAGAAACTGTCATCCCATTTAATTTGATTGGGATGCCCCCGGCTCTGACATGTATCTTGGGAGGAGGAACATGAAGCTCAGAATTATGGGTGCATTCAAGACTTTAAAATGTAAGAAAAGGGGAA